CATATCCTCGTTTTTGATTCATTGAGATCTGTTTGTATTGACAGGGAGTTGCCGTTTGGTCTTTTTTTTTTCTTTTCAAAAATTTGGAATCGACCTGAACGGATCTCTCCTTACTGCTCAGGGGGGGCAGTAATAGGGATGACAGGATTTGAACCCGTGACATTTTGTACCCAAAACAAACGCGCTACCAAGCTGCGCTACATCCCTTTACAATTGTTCTACAGTGTGATTCTAGAGAATCCCTGTATTGTTTTCCATACCCTTCCTCTGTTGATATTGAGATATCTGATTTCGCAAAATCGCTTGACAACAAGCTTCTTTTTTTCTCATACTGAATATCAAAAGGAATCCCTGTAGAGTGGGAAGTGATGGTGGTATCCGCTCCGAGTCCAAAAGGTAAGGTCAGCCGAACAATATCTTTAGAAAACTTCAATTATGTACTAAAATAAAAAATTCCGAGGGAGACTTTTCAATGCGAGATCTAAAAACATATCTCTCCGCCGCGCCGATAATCAGTACGATAGGGTTGGGGGCTTTAGCAGGTATACTTATAGAGATGAATCGTTTTTTTCCGGATGCTCTAACATTCCCCTTTTTTTCATTCTAGTTATTGATATGCGAGGAGTAATTAGAGGAGCGAGTTTAGAATCAAAAAACCACAAGGAAATCGTTAGAAAGGTATGACGAAGGGTAAAGATAAAAGAAGAGGAGTGACTTTGGAATGTACGATTTGTATTCAAAATAAAACCAAAAAATCCCCGGGCATTTATAGATATGTGACTCAAAAGAATCCAAAAAATACGAGGGATCTCTTAGAATTGAGAAAATTCTGCCCTATTTGTCAAAAACATACACTCCACCTAGAGTTGACAATTTAAATTGAGTTGTTTATAATCTAAACAAAGCCGTGGGGTTATGAAAAAAAGGCAGGAAGTCTTTCAAAGGCACCAGGAAAACCTATGCAATAGGAAAACGTGCCACAGATTGATATGCGAATGAATATCCGGAATTCGAGTAGGTAGTTTGAGAATCAAGAAACCACGGGGTCAATATGTCAAAAAAGGATATGCGAGGAGTAATGATCAAATCGAGTTTAGCTTTAAAATCAAAAAACCACGAAGTGAATATGCGAAAAGAAAAGAGTTTGATGCGCCGTTTGAACCCAAGACCTATTCGTCCAACTGTCTCGGAACTCGAGAAAGTGAATTTGAAACAAGAGATTTGCAGTCCAAAAAGGACTAGGCCACTAATGTCAACTGCAAGAGTGCCATTTTTGCCGACTAAGCGAATTCCACTTGATCCTGAGCCAAGTCCTCAGCCTCAGCGAATTCCACCTGAGCCAAGGCCACCTCACTCGAAACCCAAGAAAGGTCCTTTTCCTTCTTTGAAACTAAAGCGACGTCCTTCGAAACGCAAGCGACGTCCTTCGAAATCCAAGCGGCGGCGTTCGTCCCCGATCAAACCAGGGGAGCTAATTGATTTTAGAAACATGAGTTTAATTGGTAGATTTATTAGTCAACAAGGAAAAATCTTATCTAGACGGGTGAATAGAGTTACTTTAAACCAACAACGAAGTCTTACTCTTGAAATAAAAAAAGCTCGTATTTTATCTTTGTTACCTTTTCATGCTACTAAGAAACTATTCGAAAGAAAAAGAAGGGAGTTGACCGCCAGAACAAAGGGCTTTAGAAAAAGAAGAAAAAGAAGCAAAAGAAGCAAAAGAAGCAAAAAATAGGCTTCCTCTTCTATTGAATCCAAATTGAAATCCGAATTTCATTGCCGTGGCGTAAGAAAAAAAATCGGGGAAGAGGCCTTTTTTTTATTTATATTGAGCGCGTTCGCCCATTTTTCTCATCCTAATAGATTTCTACTCTACCTTCCCGGAGTTCATCCTCCACCGAACTCTTTTCATTTCATTAATGAATGGAGTTCGGTGGATTCATCCCAATCTCCTTATTTTAGAATCGCACTGGAAATTATGGAAAGACAATTCCTATTTGAGATAGCTATTTGTGCAAGCATTTTACGATTAAGAAGCAACTGTTCCTTGTGCAGATTAGTTATTAATTGACTATAACTATAAGATACTACATTTTGGCGAATTACTCCATTTATCCGAGTGATCCACAAACGACGAAAATCCCTCTTTTTCTTATCTCTATCACGATGAGCCGAAGCCAAAGCTCTTATTGTCTGTTGAGCAATAAGTCGAGTAAGCCTTGAATGAGCTCCTCGAGCGCCTGATGCAAATAAACGTGTTTTTGCTCTACGTCTCCGAGCTATAGAGCCTCGCTTAATTCTGGTCATTCAATTCAATAAATGAAATTTCGACGAATAACTAATGGTAATGGATTTTTTTTTCAGTTATTCTTTTCCCTTTCCTAGTTTCTTAATAACAAAACGCATTTTTCCTATGTATAAAATCCAAATTCCAATGGCTTTTGCTACGATAACCTTCCCGACCACGATTTTTTCTAGGCATTGCACCTTGATATCAAAAAGGATCTTGATACTAAATACCAAAAAGACCTAGTAATAAAAAAGAGTAAATAGAAAGAAGTCAATAATGAAATAGTGGGTTCCATCGTTTCTATGGTTATTTCTGATTCTTAAACGGTTAGGTCTCCTCTATACACCGGAGCCCCCTCTTTCATTTAATCAATGCTATTGGTAACTTGTACAGTTCACACTCTTCGGCTCTACCTCTAAACTATTCAGTAATAGATCTTTCACAACGAGATCTACCTATACAGTAACGGTATTTAATTACAAAGATTTGCTGGATAGCTGACCCTCTTAGTCCGTTCTTACAAGAATAGAGGTATACTCTTTCTGCTTTTGAAATAGGATTTCCCCCGCTTAATGGGATAAGCATTTGCTACCAATGGGGAATTCTTTATCATCTTAAATTCAAAATGAAGTGGATTTGAACCAATGAAAACCATAAATTTCAGACCCAGTAGAAGAATATGATAGGATCTATTTTCTTAGATAGAAAAAGGAGTTCATTCTCTTTTATTCTCCGGTACTGATCGTTGATACTGGAAAATGATTTTCCGAGTCCATGATCTGAACGAGTCACACATACAACTTACTACATCTTCCTCGGCGCTGAGGACATCCCCTAAGAGCGGGGGTTTTCTTGGTTTTTCTGACTGGCTGTCTTGAGTTTCTAATAAGTTGGTTACTAGTTGGCATGCTAAATCGTATACCTAATGGACTGGTTTAGATCCATCCTAACCGGAAGCTTCTCAATTTCTTCTATTTACTAGATTAATAGAATTGAAAAGGAAATCCGGTAAGAGTTTGGACAAATAAGATTTTTTACAAAATTTTTCTTTGTTTCTGTTAGTTAATAGGCGATCTCAATCTCCTGGGGTGTATCAAGAGGTCCTGCCTATTCATTGGTTTCGTCAGGTTCCACTTCCTTTTTTTTATTCTTCATCTTCATATTCGTCTTCGGAAATAAATACATCATCAATAATTCCATAAGTTCTCGCTTCTGTTGCTGACATAAAAGTATCCCTTTCCAGGTCTACAATTATAACCCAAGCAGGTTTGTTTGTTCTCTGCATATAAATTTGCACGACTGTGTTTCGCAAATGTAAGAATACCTGCCCTTCCAACCCAACTTCCGGTGTCCGGTCCTCAAAATCCACCATACGAGGTTGATGGATCATTACCCTACCGTGAGGGAATGCACCACGTCGTGTATCGGTTCCTCCGAGCAGGATAAGGGATGCCATCGAAGCGGCTATTCCCATGCATACTGTCTGTACGTCTGGTCTCACAAAGCCAATAGTATCATAAATAGCCAGCCCGGGAATTAGCAATCCGCCAAGACAGTTTATAAACAAGCTTTGAGTCCAGAAAGGATCTTCTATATTGAGATGTATCATAAGACCCACGATGTTATTTGCGATCTCCTCTTCCAGGTTTTTGCCTAAAAAAATGAGTCTTTGGCGATAAAGGCGATTATATAAGTCAATCCAAGTAGCCTTTTCCTCCATGCTGTCAATTTCTTCCACTGCGGAATCGGGCTCGGGGTCGGGATTGGGATTTAGAAAAGGTACTTTGGGAACACCTATTGGCATAGAAATGAAATGGATTTCATGACTCTAATGTACTTATATGTGGAAGCGCGGTGGTGTCATGTCTTTCTTTCTTCTATTAATAATGAAGACTACAGGCTCTTATCGTATATTTATCCACAGATCTTTCTTATTCAAAAGATCCTTAGAGAATGAATAAAGGAAAATTTGTAGGAAAATGTAGGCCTTTTAAATGATGAACAAATAGGGAAGCATTCCCCTCATAGAAAAGGGGACCAATCCCCATTGCGTATTGATCCTTATCGGGTCTAAAATAGACCTGCTTCTCTTTGTTCCTACGAACCAAACTCTTTCTGTATTACTAAAAGAAGAAAACAAAGATGAATCTTTCATCTTTCTCCGCTAAAGAATTTGCGGTAAAAGAGGGGGGGGGCCTCTTTTTCCAATGCAATCAAGTTATTTCTTGTCTCTTTTCTATTGATATAAGGGGTATTTCCATGGGTTTGCCTTGGTATCGTGTTCATACCGTTGTATTGAATGATCCCGGCCGTTTGCTTTCTGTCCATATAATGCATACAGCGCTAGTTGCTGGTTGGGCCGGCTCGATGGCTTTATATGAATTGGCAGTTTTTGACCCCTCTGACCCTGTTCTTGATCCAATGTGGAGACAAGGTCTGTTTGTTATACCTTTCATGACTCGTTTAGGAATAACCAATTCATGGGGTGGTTGGAGTATCACAGGAGGGACTATTACGAATTCGGGTATTTGGAGTTACGAAGGTGTGGCCGGTGCACATATTGTGTTATCTGGCTTGTGCTTCTTGGCAGCTATCTGGCATTGGGTATATTGGGATCTAGAAATCTTTTCGGATGAACGTACGGGAAAACCCTCTTTGGATTTGCCCAAGATCTTTGGAATTCATTTATTTCTATCAGGGGTGGCTTGCTTTGGTTTCGGTGCATTTCATGTAACAGGATTGTATGGTCCTGGGATATGGGTGTCCGATCCTTACGGATTAACCGGAAGGGTACAATCCGTAAATCCAGCGTGGGGTGTGGGCGGTTTTGATCCCTTTGTTCCGGGAGGAATAGCTTCTCATCATATTGCAGCGGGGACATTGGGCATATTGGCGGGCCTCTTCCATCTTAGTGTCCGTCCGCCCCAGCGTTTATACAAAGGATTACGTATGGGCAATATTGAAACCGTCCTTTCCAGTAGTATTGCTGCTGTCTTTTTTGCAGCTTTTGTTGTTGCTGGAACTATGTGGTATGGTTCAGCAACTACCCCAATCGAATTGTTTGGCCCCACTCGTTATCAATGGGATCAGGGATATTTTCAGCAAGAAATATATCGAAGAATTGGTGCTGGACTGGCCGAAAATCAAAGTTTATCAGAAGCTTGGTCTAAAATTCCTGAAAAATTAGCCTTTTATGATTATATTGGTAATAATCCGGCAAAGGGGGGGTTATTCAGAGCGGGCTCAATGGACAATGGGGATGGGATAGCTGTTGGATGGTTAGGACACCCTGTCTTTAGAGATAAAGAAGGGCGCGAACTTTTTGTACGTCGTATGCCTACTTTTTTTGAAACATTTCCGGTAGTTTTGGTCGACGGAGACGGAATCGTTAGGGCTGATGTTCCTTTTAGAAGGGCAGAATCCAAGTATAGTGTCGAACAAGTAGGTGTAACTGTTGAGTTCTATGGCGGCGAATTAAATGGAGTCAGTTATAGTGATCCTGCTACTGTGAAAAAATATGCTAGACGCGCTCAATTAGGTGAAATTTTTGAGTTAGATCGTGCTGCGTTAAAATCCGATGGTGTTTTTCGTAGCAGCCCAAGGGGTTGGTTTACTTTTGGGCATGTTTCATTTGCTCTTCTCTTCTTCTTCGGACACATTTGGCATGGTGCTAGAACTTTGTTCAGAGACGTTTTTGCTGGTATTGATCCGGATTTGGATGCGCAAGTCGAATTTGGGGCATTCCAAAAACTGGGGGATCCAACTACAAAAAGACAAGTAGTCTGATACAACACAGTACAGTGTGGAATTGACTCTTTCTTTCTTTTTTTTCTTTTCGTTATTTGTTCCAGAGTTAGGAGAGTCTTGGAAAAAGAGAGATTAGCAAAGTAGTGGAGAAATTTGGATTTGAATCGCTGCCCTTTCTGGGTCAGGACTCTTTACTTTATCCGGGATAGGATCCCAAATAAACAGGTAGGGAAGCTCTCATTCTAATTGTAAACCACAAGCGATTTTATGGAAGCATTGGTTTATACATTCCTTTTAGTCTCCACTCTAGGGATCCTTTTTTTCTCGATCTTTTTTCGCGAACCGCCTAAAGTTCCAACTCAAAAATGAAAGAATTTTTCATTATTGTCAAATTGAAGTAACGAGCCTCCTAACACATAGGAGGCTCGTTACTTCAACTAGTCTCCGTGTTCCTCGAATGGATCTCTTAATTGTTGAGAGGGGTGCCCAAAAGCAGTATATAAGGCATATCCCGTAAAACTTACAAGTAACCCAGATATAGAGATAGCGACTAGGGTTGCTGTTTCCATTATTATAGAATTTCAAGATCATACCGGATCGGTGATAAGATCATTTCTTTTATTTACAACGGAATGGTATACAAAGTCAACAGATCTCAATGAATCAAAAATGAGGATATATGGCTACACAAACCGTTGAGGATAGTTCTCGATCTGGTCCAAGAAGAACTAATGTAGGGAGTTTATTGAAACCATTGAATTCGGAATATGGTAAAGTAGCTCCTGGATGGGGAACTACTCCTTTGATGGGTGTCGCAATGGCTCTATTTGCGATATTCCTATCCATTATTTTGGAGATTTATAATTCCTCCGTTTTACTGGATGGAATTTCAATGAATTAGATTCATAAAAATGACAAAGTCCTGGTTTTTCAATACAAAGTGAAACATGTAGGTTTAGGATTTTGATCCCAGTCGATTGCGGCAGTTCGATCGCGGAGTTTCTTTCTGTATTCCCGGAATTATGAGTGTGTGACTTGTTAGAATGGATCCTATTATATTAATAGTACAGAGAACGGGTCTGTCATCTTGGGATAGGTGCTTTTACCTCGTCGGATATTCAGTCGAGTATCCGGAGCACGGAATAGATGAAGATAACAAAGTATTAGAACTATGATTCATACTTAGTATTATACCTCGCAGCCGGAGAATGAAAGGTTAGAAATTGAAAGATTTTGCCTCTTTCAAATTCCCGTTTGTGCTTATTTTGATCAAAGGGCAAAGGTAGGGCATAAAGTAGATTTCTTTTTTTTTTGAGTGAGTATATCCACTCATTGACTAAGTGGTGATCCAACGGTTCTTACTCATGGAATCTTTGGACTTAGGTGGAATTGCAGGGTTTGTTGAATCACTGTGGTTCTAGTATGAGTCTGAAGTTTCAATCGATTCCTAGGGTCTTAACAAG